TGTCTATCATCTGACGAGAATAGAGTATAGTCTAGATCAACCAGAAGAGGTATGCATAAAAGTCTTTGCCCCAAGGAAAAATCCCAGAATTCCTTCTATTTTCTGGGTTTGGAAAAGTGCGGATTTTCAAGAAAGGGAATCTTATGATATGTTAGGAATCTCTTATGATAATCATCCGCGTCTGAAACGTATCTTAATGCCCGAAAGTTGGATAGGATGGCCTTTGCGTAAAGATTATATAGCCCCCAATTTTTATGAAATACAAGATGCTCACTAAATGATAAAAAGAAGAAAGTAATCCGCCCTTCGACAACCCCAGATTTTCAAGGAATATATGTACATTTTTTTATAGATTAGACAGAATAATTGAGGTTTCATTCATATCTTATATCTTATTATGGATGAGATAAATAATAAGATTTGGAAATAAAGAAGAGAATAAGATAGGGATTCATTGAGATTCTAAGATTTGAACGATACTTATTTCGGATGAGCCAAGCCAATAGGATGAACTGAAAAAGTTCTGCATCATTAACTATGTAAGATGCACATCAACATCAATTATATATTCGGCTACGAAAAAGAAAAGTACGATCAAAGAAATGAAGAAAATAGAAATACCAAAGAAAATACAAAGAAATGGACCGGATTTCTTTGTCATGTATCTGAGATGAATCTTGACTATTCCCACCTCTGAACTCCCCTAGATTAAACTTTTTGGTCTTTCAACCAACTAATTTAACCATTTGAATATTGTTGAAATAGTAACATTCTTTTTGGAGAGCAGAAAAAAGAGAAACAAAATCGAATAATTCATTTACATACTGTATATACCTGGAATATACATGTATTTCTTCTTCATCTAGAAAGAGCATATCTCCGGACACCTAGATAAATTATGTAGGATGATCAAGACCACTAATAAATATATCTATTCCCATATTCATTCAAATGAATATGGGAATAGATACTCATACAAATGAATCGCCGGGAACCAGATTTGAACTGGTGACACGAGGATTTTCAGTCCTCTGCTCTACCGGCTGAGCTATCCCGACCATTCTTGACGTACCATCCTCATTGTAAGAAATTACTTGAGTCTATGTCAACTAAATAAAAAAAAAAGACTTTGTAAGTTTCAGTAGTAGTAATGATTATGTATTCTTAATTATTCATATGAGGATTCTTTGCTCAAAGATAAGATGTTCATTTGTACGTTTATCATATATAAAAAGATTCTACGTGTGTCAAATATATTCAACTACAATACAAATTCCAACAAGACTTGTTCTTATGATAACAAAAAGAAAAATCCCATCCGGATCCTTTTGTGAAAGAATAGACTGAATAAGACACATAATGAATTTTAACGAATTTTCATTTTAAAATAAAAAGAGGATATAGGATAAAAAATTAGAGAAGAAAAAGGTCTTTTGGGGATAGAGGGACTTGAACCCTCACGATTTCTAAAGTCGACGGATTTTCCTCTTACTAAAAATTTCATTGGTGTCAGTATTGACATGTAGAATGGGACTCTATCTTTATTCTCGTCTGATTAATCTTCAAAAGATCCATCAGACTATGCTGGAGTGACTGATTTGATCAATGAATATTCCATTCCATTTTTTCTTCAAGTTGTACACATCTTTCATTTGTGATAGAAAGATTTACAAATAGAAGAATATAAGTTTGGAGTCTTCATTAATCAATGAAAATAGTATTTCAGTACATATATATAGATATATATGTTTCTCCTTGATCCTTTCTTGAATTTTTCTAGAAGGATTCATTTCCTACTGCGAAAGGAAATGTAGTCAACTCCATTTGTTAGAACAGCTTCCATTGAGTCTCTGCACCTATCCTTTTTTGATTTTCACTTTCTGAACTTTTATTTGTTTGTTTTCGGAAAGCAGGATTTGGCTCAGGATTGCCCATTGTGAATTCCAGGGTTTCTCTGAATTTGAAAGTTTTCACTTGGTAAGTTTCCATACCAAGGCTCAATCCAATTAAGTCCGTAGCGTCTACCAATTTCGCCATATCCCCCTTTTTTTCTTTGAGATTGGGATCTCATTAGGATGTTTTTTCATTTGTATTATGAGAATGAAATTCTATGCCGGAACTGTTGAATTTATTAGATACCTATTCCCATATTGAAAAAAGTTTCCTTCTATTTGTTTGATTGATTTTCTTTCATCTATATCGGATACCCATATTTGGTCGAATCAGAAATGATTCTATTATCTCTGTATTCGCAATTCAATAGAAAGATATATATACCACATATATATCTATTTTATCTGTCCGTCCTTCTATCATTTTTTGATAGAATTTAGAATACTCGAACGTTCGATTCTTTTTTTTTCTTCTTTTCCTTAGAGCGTACATATAAAGACCCTATATAACAAAACTAAAAAAACAAGATAATCTTACTATTTAAATTAATTCCTATTACTATACTAATTAAAATGAAGATATTGTTTTATTGATAAAAATGGATTTG